TTGTAGGTCACCTATGGCATGCTGGACGTGCACGTGCTGCTGCTGCTGGATTTGAAAAAGGTATTGACCGTTTAGATGAACCAGTATTATCTATGAGACCTTTAGATTAATGTTTTCGATCAATTCAAAATTGCTTTTGCAACAACTTGAATTTTTCAAAAACTTAACATAAAGGATTTTTTTATCAATCTTTTCTCTTTTGAAAGAGAAAAGATTGAAAAGATTCGAAAAAAGCAAAAGAAAAAAGATTGAAAAGATTCGAAAAAAGCAAAAGAAAAAAGATTGAAAAGATTCGAAAAAAGCAAAAGAAAAAAGATTGAAAAGATTCGAAAAAAAGTTGGTCGTTTTGCGGACGTTTTTGGTCGTTTCTTGGTTGTACTTTTTCAATAACTATATAGTTCAATTTAAATACGACCAAAAAACGAATGTTTTTTTGAAAACGAAATTTTTTTTCAAATAAAAAAGTTTAAATACAAAATAAAAATTTTAAAGAAATTTTGAATTTGTATTTTCAAAAAAAGTTTGAAATGAAAAATTTGTATTTTCAATAAACTTTCGTTTGAAAATTCAAATAAAAAATAGAAACTGTCAATTCAATTTTTTTTTTTAATCTTAATTTGTATTTTCAAACGAAAAGTTTGAACTCCAAGTTTAAATTTGTCTTTTTCAAACTCTCCATTTTCAAACTATTCATTTGAATTATTGAATTTGAATTATAAGTTTGGATTTTCAAACAAAAATAAAAATTCAATTGAAAATTAGAATTTTCAACAAAAAGTTTAAAAATATAAAAAAAATTTATTGAAAATACAAATTTTTTATTAAATTTTTAATTTGAAAAATAAAATACAAATTTTTCATTTCAAACTTTTTTTGAGATTTTGAAAAGTCTTAAAAGAAAAAAATTGAATGGAAAGCCAAAGAAAAAATGGAAAACCCTCTTTCTTTGTTTTTGAATTTTTTTTGTGAACTTTTTTCTTTTTGTTTTTTGCTTTTTTTTGCAAAGTTTCTTTTGAAATGAAAAACGTTTTTTTCGATCTTTTTTTCTTCTCTTGCTTTTCCTTTTTTTTGCAACACAAAAAAAAAGCGAACCAAAAAAGTGAAAAAAAGTGAAGAAAAAAAGCAAAAGAAAAGCAAAAACAAAAAAATGCTCTTGTGTTTCGCAAAAATTGAAAAAAATTGAAAAAGACAAAGCTTCCTCTCGAAATTCCTCTGAACAAAAGTGTTCAGTCAAGAAAATTGAAGTTTCAACCATTCTGAACTTGCAAAGAATTTTTTTTCACCATTGTTTTGTTTTTTTGTACATCATTTTTTTGAAAGAGCGAAAAAAAAACATAAAAAAATAAAAAAAAATATGACTATTTTTCAAACAATAAAAATATTGTTGAAAATGAAAATATTCAATCTCAAGCTGTTGAAGCACAAACTCCTGAAAATAATTCAAATTTAAAT